TGTAGGAGAGATGGCCGAGTGGTTCAAGGCGTAGCATTGGAACTGCTATGTAGGCTTTTGTTTATCGAGGGTTCGAATCCCTCTCTTTCCGTTTCTATTAATTCACCAGCGTTACCGACCACAATGTATCAAATAAAATAACAATTGATACCATTATTCCAACAGCTTCATTTGATAGAGAATCTCTATTCCTAATTACTGTGGTACGATACGTAAAATACAAATATCGCGGAAAGAAGCAAAAAAGAAAAAAAAAATCCTACTGCTGATCGATTTGTGATACGTGAATGAGAAAAATGCGGATCAAAGCCCTTAGATCTATTTACTTCGGAAAAAAGGGGGGACATAATTGTCTGAACCCTTTTCTTTGTTTGTTATTTTCGTTAGGTTCAAGTCTGACGAGAATAATATTCTACGACTAACAACTCATTTATTTTTAAACCAATCCATTTACTATCTATTATTTGATTTACTAATCCTTTATATTGGAATGAGTCAATAGTCAAATGGTTTGGCAATTCCTCGTGGGGGGATGAAGCAATATAATTTTGAATCAGAGCTTTCGATCTTTGTTTATCCTTCGTAGTAATAATATCTCGGGGTTTGCAACGATAACTGGGTATATCCACTATACGACCATTAACTAAAATATGTCTATGGTTAACTAATTGTCTGGCCCCAGGAATAGTCGAAGCCATACCCAATCGAAAAAGGATGTTATCCAAACGCATCTCAAGTAGTTGTAGTAAAACCTGACCTGTTGACCCTTTGGCTTTTCCAGCGATATGCACATATCTAAGTAATTGTCGCTCTGTCAGACCATAATGAAAACGCAATTTCTGTTTTTCTTCTAGACGAATACGATATTGTGATCTTTTCCCAGAACGCAATTGGTTTTTAAGATCACTTCCAGATCTAGGTCTTTTACTAGTTAATCCTGGTAAAGCCCCCAGACGGCGTATTTTTTTGAAACGAGGTCCTCGGTAACGAGACATAAAGACTCCTTTTTATTTTATTGAAATTTCATTTTACAGAATAAATCGAAATTAAGACTGAACTAAAAGATAAACAAAGCAAAGCTAAATCTACTGAAGTATTACAAAGTAGAATGAAATGAATTGTATCAATATCCGGATTTTTTGTATATATAGGAAGTTAAGGCTCTGTTTTATGATTTGTTCTGTATAGATCTAATTGCTCTAATCAACTTTTTATTCATACTTACAAGTTACCACGACATAATAGATTAGTGACCCAACTTTTAGAGAAAAGGAGAGGAGAGATTATCAATCATGGAAAAATCGATAGAGAAAAAAAGCCGGCTATCGGAATCGAACCGATGACCATCGCATTACAAATGCGATGCTCTAACCTCTGAGCTAAGCGGGCTCACATAACAGAAATAGAAAAAATGTATAGGAATTCAGGAAACTACCGGATCATAGCTATTAGCTATGAATTTAATATGAACTATATAATTCATAATTCTTTCTATAGTTAGAAATAATATAACTAATTATATAATATATATCAAATATTTTTATGATAATAAGATTTTGATAATATCAAATTTGAAATTATGATTCGAAAAAATTGAATTATTTCTTAGAGTAGTTATAACAAATTATGTTAATTATATTATAGCGGATCGGTCCTAAGAAAAGGATAAGATAAGGATAAATATACAATCAAAATTCTAATAAGACATTCATTCCTCTGATTTCATTCGAAAAAGGAATAGATAGGACGAAAAAAAAAAGAAGAAAGAATATCGACCGTTCCAGTATTCCAAATTGCGCTGTAAAAACTAAAAAAAAAAGGGGGGGGGACATATATATGTGGGATATATCTATCTATATTGAATTGCGGATACATCAATGATAGAATCATTTCTGATTGAAAGAAATATGGTTCATATAATAGAGATGAAATGAAAGAGGATATCCAAACCAAAAAAAGAAAATAGGAGCATACACCTTTTCAATATAGGAATCATTATATAATGAATTCAACGGTTCCAAGATAAATGAAAGAGGTGGATGGAATTACAACTGAATCCTTGTCTAAAAAGGGGATATGGCGAAATTGGTAGACGCTACGGACTTGATTGGATTGAGCCTTAGTATGGAAACCTGCTAAGTGGTAACTTCCAAATTCAGAGAAACCCTGGAACTAAAAATGGGCAATCCTGAGCCAAATCTTTATTTTGAGAAAAACAAGGGTTTTAAAAACTAGAATAAAAAAGGATAGGTGCAGAGACTCAATGGAAGCTATTCTAACGAATAGAGTTGACTACGTTGCGTTGGTAGCTGGAATCCTTCTATTGAAATTAAAGAAAGGATGACCCTATAGATCTAAATATCTAATACGTACGTATACATACTGACATATCAAACGATTAATCACGACCCGAATCCATATTATATATATATGAAAAATTCAGAGTTATTGTGAATCTATTCCAATCAGAGTTGAAGGAAGAATCGAATATTCAGTGATC